TAAAGGGTTCTAGTAAACTAAAACCATCGTTTTCTAGCTATTTGGCTTCAATCTCCCTTTTCCAGTTCAGCACAAAAATTGAAGATTTAGTTACGATTGAAAGTTTTCTACTATCATCCATAGACCCTTTATTCATACTCATTCAATTGAAAGAATTGATCCAATCAAAAAAATTATGCTTCTCGACTTCATAATCCAATTTTTTTTATTCCAATTCTGATTGACTTTTGGATAGAAATCGTGAGAATGTATTTTATTTCCTCAAATAAAATATTGGGTGATAAAGGATTAAATCTTTTTAAGAAATAAAGTTTTTGATCTGAATATGAAAAATAAAAAATGGAAAGACCGCTTAACTATTGAAGTTGTTAATAGAACGAATCACACTTTTACCACTAAACTATACCCGCTACATATTCATTATTGGATATGAATGGACCATTTGTCCAACACTATTTGGACAAAAAAGTAATGAGACACAGTCAAGATAAAGATAGCATCAGAATCATTAAAATTCCAGCATTGACATGTATTTTGTTCTGACGCGGGCTTGAAAGAAAATATAATAAAATAATAAAATATAAAAAATATAATAAAAATATATATATATATATAATATAAATATATAATATATATATTATATTATATATAGAATATAGTATGTAGAAATAGATAGAAATATAGAAATAAGATTAAGATAATAAATATTAATAATATTAATAAATATAAATTAAAATTAATAATATTAATATATATTAATCTGGATTATAGAGAATTTCAGATAATTTACTGGATTATAGATAATTTAGAGAATTTCTAAGATAATCTATATAAATCCATATATTAGAATCTAACACTATTTCTAATAACTAATAATGGGAATCAAAATATCTCTTCTTGTTTCGATAATAATTTTGATTTAATATAAAAACAAAAATTGTTTTGTTCGTTGGAACAAAAGAAGTACTGGCCCGGCCAGTACTTAACCAGGCCGGGTAAACGAACCCTTTGTACAAAATCAAAGAAATAAGAAATAAAGTATTCTTTCTATATGTAGAAATCTGTTTCGACTCATTATAAAAATTTAATTACTGATCAAATTCGTGGATATCTGACACTTTATCTATATCCATTTTTTTATGTGTTTTTATTACACTTTTTCTATATTTTAGTTATTAGATTTTTATCTATTGTTATTGTTCGAATTTTATTTAAAATGAAAGAAGTGAAGTATATATTCTTATTATATTCTTAATTATATTCTTATATACAATGATTACATTACTTTTTTTTTTAGATTACTTAATCTTATAATTAATAAAAAAGAAGGAAAATACAAATTTTTCTCAATCTTGGCTTCACGTGTCACATCACACGATAAACTTTAATTTTTGAATGGGGAGAGGTGGCTGAGTGGACTAAAGCGTCGGATTGCTAATCCGTTGTACGAATTTTTCGCACCGGGGGTTCGAATCCCCCTCTCTCCGACCCACCCGATCACTTGAATTTTTATAATTTTGAAGAATTTTTTATTATTAATTTTCTTTTATTTTTATGAAATTTTTATCTTTCTTTATCTAGTATCTATTCCATTTATTGATAGATTTACCTATGAAAAACTAAAAACGAATCTCATCTCTTTTTTTATTCCTCGCGCCCAGGATTACGCCCCGGATCATTAGATAAGAATCCGAAGATGAAGAGAGAAACAAAGAATATTACTACTGTGTAAACGAAGAGTTTAAGAGTAAGCATTACACAATCTCCAAGATAAATAATATTATTTATTTAAAAAAGGAAATAGATCACCTATTTTACGACACACGCTATACATTAATATATTTACATTTCAAAAATCATCGCTCCCTTATTAAAATTTAAAATTAAATTCAATATATCAATATACAATATAAAATACCAGAATTTAGCTTTTTTAATCGAGGGTTCCTAATGTCAGACTTATCCGATCTTATTTATTTTTTTAATCAAAATATCATCTTTTTTTATCGAAGAAATCACGAATATAAATTGAATAGAGATTCATTTTTTATCGAAAACTTACGGCAGCTTGCCAAACAAAGGCTAAGAGAAAAAAGAGTACAGGGATAACTGGCATAACGTCTACGATTGGATTGAAAAAGGCATAAGCCTCGGGTAATTTGGCGAAGAAAAAACTACTCGAATAAAGGTTAGAATTAAGACAGATACAGATTAAACTAAAAGTATTAAACATAACAAACATTTTTTTCTTGTTCTTTAAAATGAAATTGAAATGATAATAAATTATCAGATTTGATTGAGTTGTTTTTATGAGATAAAAATAAAAAAGGTGGATAAAAGATAAAAAAAATTCTTCTTTTTCTTTTACCTCTCCTCAATCAAAAATACTTCCTTACATTCTACAATCAAGTTAAATTAAAATACTTAGAATATAAGGAATTCTACTTTCATACAATATCTTAATTGAATTTTATGTAATGATCAATGAATCTTTTTTATTCTATATCTACATGTGTTGAATCCTAGGGACAACATGTCCTATATTTATTTTGGTTGGTTATTGACGAATAATCAATATTGAGTTTAGGTTTTCTTAGAAAAAAAAGAAAAATGGGGCGTGGCCAAGCGGTAAGGCAACGGGTTTTGGTCCCGTTACTCGGAGGTTCGAATCCTTCCGTCCCAGGTCGTTATTCATCATAAACGAGGGATTCTTCTCTATTTAAATAGAATTTAAATTCAAATTAAGGAATTAAAAATTTTTCTGTTTAACGTTGGATACAATGTGATCCAATCCTTTATTCTGAAATTTAATAATGATTCTTAGAATCATATCTTTCTTTTCATTCAAAAAATATTAAAATATTTAATAATATAATATTTAATTTAATATTTTTTATTGAATATTGAAATGAAATATTTAGTTTAGTATAAAGTTACTATAGTTATAGTTTTTATGATTAGTTTAAGTAGATGAAAATCTTTAGCCATTCATGGGGATTTCTTTTTCATTTGAATATTTGAATAAAAGTAAAAATAAAAGATTTTTTTTCATGTGATTTTCTTCATATGATAAAATATGGGGTTAATTTAAGTGAAATCCTTTTCGGACAAAAACTTATCTATCTATGGATAGGTAAGTGTGAATTATTATATATCGGGTCAGCCAATGACTATTCATGATTCCATATTGAATCAATTGCATACGCTTCAAAATAAAAATCAAGGGAGAGGGATGTTATGGTAAAACTTCGTTTGAAACGATGTGGTAGAAAGCAACGTGCGACTTGAAGGACATGATTGGCTGTGGATTTTGCCATCCATCATTTTCTATAGGAATGAAGATGCTCTTGTCTCGACATAGTTTGTCCTGCTAGGAACCTAATTTCATTTGCCTTAGGTTGGTAAATAAAAAGACTAATGGTATAGCATATGGTGGAGCTCGAGTAAAAACGATTGATTTATTTATCGGGAGAATAATCTAGGGTTAGTGACAATCAATAAGTTAGACCAACTTTGTAAATAGATCATTAGTAAATAGATCATCAATAGAATATATAAATGGAGAGATTAAAATTTTAACAAGTTTGAAATAAAAAAAAAGTCAAATTTGTCGAAATTTAAAAACTGTTTTGATCAAAAGTGTATCACAAAGAAATCAATCTTTCGTATGATTGTTCTTTTTTCCATATAAAAAAAAAGGTATGTTGCTGCCTTTTTGAAAAGGAGTAAGGATCACCAAAGTAATGTCTAAACCCAAAGATTTCACAAATCGTAAAGCAAAGACAACGAATTCCGGAACAAGTAAATACTATTTTCACTTGTCTCAACAATTGGATCAGAATGAGCAAAAAAAAAAATAGATCCTAAAGGAGACAAAAAAAGAAGTTAGAGACAGCTCAATAAATTATAAAGATTTCCTTTCGAACTCTTTTAAAACTATCCAACTTGAGTTAGGAGTACGACTGAGATTTTTTTTTCTGTAAAGATTAAAGATATAATATTAAAGATATAATATAGTATAAATAGTATATAGTATAAATAGTATAATTATAGAATATATAGTATATAGAATAGTAGAATAGAATTATAGAATTTAGAATCATCTTTTCTTGAGCCGTATGAGGCGAAAACCTCCTATACGTTTCTAGGGGGGGCATCCTTTATCTACATCTATCCCAATGAGCCATCTATCGAATCGTTGCAATTGATGTTCGATCCCGAAGAGAAGGAAGAGATCTTCGAAAAGTGGGTTTTTATGATCCGATAAATAATCAAACTTATTTAAATGTTCCTGCTATTCTATATTTCCTTGAAAAGGGTGCTCAACCCACAGGAACTGTTCATAATATTTTAAGGAAGGCAGAACTCTTTAAATAAAGAATTTCGAGTTTATTTTGATCAGAATAAAAGTCATGAATAGAAAAAGCTAGTACCTATCCTTAGTACCTATCCTTGTGTAATTCTTTATTCAAAGTTTGGTCTTTTCTTGTTCTATCTTATCTTATTCTTACTTAATTTAGTTTATTTTATTTCTTTTTTTCTTGTTGTGGAACCCCCCCCTGTTGGGGGGGGGTAATCTTTTTTCTTGTATTTGTATTGTACCTTTATTTATTTTTATTTATTTTTTGATTAAGGAAACCTGATATTTTTATTTTGTTTTCTATATTTTATATCTACCTTATTTTTTACGCTCAAATCTCTTATTTATCATTTGTGTTGTGCTAATCCAATATCTAATAATATCCAATACAATATTTTATTTAATTATAATTATATATTTAATTATAATTATATTATATTTATTATTATATATTATATTTATATTAAATTAAATATATTATATTAATATTAATTATATTACTAATATTTTTTTATTTATTTATTTAATATTTAATTTATTTAATATTTTAATATTTAATTTATTAAATATTAATATTTAATTTTTTTTTATAAAAAATTAAAAGTCCATTCATATTGACAATGGCGTATCGAACAGATATAATTATCTCGTAGATAAATAGATCTTTTTATCTCCATTCCCTATTAGCATTTTCCTTCATTTTAGTAAAATGGATGGGTTTGCTGGATTTCCTCTTCCGTATTTTATACTTTATACAAAATGGATTTTAACTAAATAAAAAATTGGAAAAATTTTGGTGATTTGTCAATTTGCCAATTCTATTTTGAATCTCTTGTTTTTTGAACCGGATCCTATTGATATTTTGTTGTTTAGATTTGTTTTCTTCCTAGTTCCATGTTTTGATGTAGTTGTGCAGTTCAATTCCATTGATTTTTATTTTTTTTTATTATTTTATTTTGATCATATCTACACATCATATAGATCCGGGTTGCTAACTCAACGGTAGAGTACTCGGCTTTTAAGTGCGACTATGATCTTTTACACATTTGGATGAAGGAAGGAATTCGTCAAGACTATTGGTAGAGTTTATAAGAACGCGACTGATCCTGAAAGGTAATGAATGGAAAAAAGAGCATGTCGTTAAATATGAAATATAATTTTAATAAATAAAATAATCATAAAAAAATTTAATACTCATAATATAACATAAGAATTCTAGTTGGGTCTAGTGAATAAATGGATAGAGCCTTATGGCTCCAATTCGAGTAAGACGAAAAAGTAACGAGCTTATCTTCTTAATTTGAATTAATTTGAATGAAGACCCGATCTAATTAGACGTTAAAAATAGATTAGTGCCTGATGCGGGAAAAGGTTCTCTTGTTAATTGTGAGTGGACCATTGATTCTTTTTTTTTTCTTGAATCCTAATTATTCTTTATTTAAAATTTAAGACAGATGTGTACTAAGAAATAGTATACTGATAAAAAAAATTTATTCCAAGGTCAAAAGAGCGATCGGGTTGCGAAAATAAAAGATTTTATACCTTTTCCTTATTTTTCTTCTTGTTATTTTAGATTTTATTTATTTCTTTTATTGTTATTCTAGTTATATTAACAATAAATCCGATTGTATAGAAAGGGAAAAAAAAAAGATCTGTTGATTGGGCTCTCTGTCTCCGGGGTATATATTCTTTATTTGTTCTTAACTTTTATATAATCTATATAATCTTTTTACCATTACATTATTTACATCACAATCAATATATCAATATAAATATAACAGTATGTATATATAATAAATATTTAATAAATATGTATATATACATATAATTATATAATAATATAATATAAAAGATATCTTAAAATAAATAAAATATAAAAATATAATATTAATATATTAATATATATAATTATATATAATTATATATAATATATATAATATATTATATATAATATATATAATATAAAATATAATAATAATATATAATAATTAATAATAATAAAAATATAAAATATAATAATAATATATAGTAATTAATAATAATAAAGTATATAATTTTATAATAAAGGATATCTAAAAAAAAAATGTAATGTAATTGTATTACTGTAGTGTAATACTGTATATTACTGTATATACTAATAATACACTAATATACTACAGTGTTATTTATAGTTCTAGTATAGTATAGTATAAAAGTATAAAGAATATACTACGTATAATATACAATACACATACGCCGTTCTGACCATATTGCACTATGTTATCATTTAATAACAATAACACAAGAAGCGACTCCCTTTTTTGTTTTCATCAGTATAAATGTACGTAAATGGCAAAATTTATGGATTTCGGCAACAAAACTTCCTATATCCGCTACTCTTTCAGGAGTATATTTACTCACTTGCTCATGATCATAACTTCAATAGTTTGATTTTTTACGAACCCGTGGAAATTATTGGTTATGACAATAAATCTAGTTTAGTACTTGTGAAACGTTTAATTACTCAAATGTATCAACAGAATTTTTTTATTTCTTCGTTTAATGATTCTAACAAAAAAGAATTTTGGGAGTACAAGAATTTTTTTTCTTCTCATTTTTCTTCTCAAATGGTATCAGAAGGTTTTGGAGTCATTCTGGAAATTCCATTCTCGTCGCAATTAGTATCTTTTTCTGAATCTTCTGAAGAAAAAAAAATACTAAAATATCAGAATTTACGATCTATTCATTCAATATTTCCCTTTTTAGAGGACAAATTTTTACATTTGAATTATGTGTCAGATCTACTAATACCTCATCCCATACATCTGGAAATCTTGGTTCAAGTACTTCAATGCTGGATCAAGGATGTTCCTTCTTTGCATTTATTGCGATTTCTTTTCCACGAATATCATAATTTGAATAGTCTCGTTACTTCAAAGAAATTCATTTACGCCTTTTCAAAAAGAAAGAAAAAATTCCTTTGGTTCCTATATAATTCTTATGTATATGAATGCGAATATTTATTCCTATTTATTCGTAAACAATCTTCTTATTTACGATCAACATCCTCTGGAGTCTTTCTTGAGCGAACACATTTCTATGTAAAAATAGAGCATCTTATAGTAGTGTGTTGTAATTCTTTTCAGAAGATCCTATGCTTT